ATTCATAGAATTCAAATTGAATAGAGATCTAATTTCATATAATATAGTAGAAATTGTGAATTCCTTATTTACTCAATTTTTTATTTGAATTGGGAGAGATGGCTGAGTGGACGAAAGCGTCGGATTGCTAATCCGTTGTACGGGTCATTCGTACCGAGGGTTCGAATCCCTCTCTTTCCGTTGATGCTTGAGGATTTCTCTTTCGAAATTCTCCAATCCTTTTTTCTAGTTAACTATTTCGAATCGATAAAAAAATCCTCAGAAAATGAAATTGACAAGAAAAAACGAAAGCCTCCTTTTCTTTTATTCTTCGCGTCCAGGATTACGTCCTGGATCATTAGATAAGAATCCAAAAATGAAAAGAGAAACAAAGAATATCACTACTGTATAAACAAAGAGTTTGAGAGTAAGCATTACAAAATCTCCAAGATCTTTTTTTTTTGAAAAAAGAGAATAGATTCTCCATTTTTATATCACATATTCATATTCTTCTATTTTTTTGACGCCAAGCCGAGAAAATATTCTCAATCTAAAATCATTTTTATTTTATATCTTTTGTAGAGAACCCGAGCCTTTTACGAAAGGAAAAAGAGTTAGAAGTCAAATGGTAAATGAGGTTTCTTTTTCGTGGATATCTCAGGGTTTTCATGATTCAATTGAGAATTGATACTATAAGACTTATTTGATCTTCTAAATTCGTTGTCTTTTCGTTTTTGTATCGAATAAATCCTTTTTGTAGGACAAGATTCAAATATTATCTAAAACTTACTGCAGCTTGCCAAACAAAGGCTAAAAGAAAAAAGAGCAAAGGTATAACTGGCATAAAATCGACGATTGGACTCAAAAAAGCATAAGCTTCGGGCAATTTAGCAAAGTAAAAACTGCTCGAAAAAAGGGCGGAATTAAGACAAATACAGATCAAACTAAAAATATTAAGCATAAGAGACATTTTTTCTTGGGGATAATTGTATTTTGATTGAGTTCTTTATAAAAGATATAAGTTAAGGAAAAAAAAAAGAATAAAGCAAAGTAGATAAAAAATCCTTCTTTTTTTAATTGATTCAATCAAAAAACCTTCCATTCTAATTTGAAAATGGAAGAAATCATACTTTCATACAATATCTTAATTAAATTCGATGTAATGATCAATAAATTGAGTTTCATTTTCAATATACATGTGTAAAAATCCTAAAAAAAAAAACTGGATTCTACGCAGAGATTTTGCCAATAATTGACGAACAATAAAGAAAAATATTAGTGTTTATTAGTTTCAAATAGAAAGATAAGTGGGGCGTGGCCAAGTGGTAAGGCAACGGGTTTTGGTCCCGGTATTCGGAGGTTCGAATCCTTCCGTCCCAGAGCAAAAAATTTGAATAAGACAATCTTTAATCACTAACGGAAGTTTTTTTTTCTTTATTTCAATAAAAAAATTCTATATGTTACAAATTTTAACAAAGATTTCAGTTTGAGGTATATTTCATATAATGATTCGAACAGGGCGAGCCATCTATTTGAATTTGATTCAATTGACTTTCTGCAAAGATTACAGAAAAAAATTACCAAATCCAGGCCAAGAACAAAGTACAAAAATACGGAACGTATAAAACGAAGATCTATTTCTATGTCTTTTTTTCTATCTAAGTGACAAGAGTCTCGCCTTTTTGATGAAACATATTTGGGTACTTTCAATTTCTCTTTTTTTGATTTCAATTGAAATCAAAAAAAGAATCCAGAAATTACAAAGAATTCTCATTCGATGTCTATTTACTCGCTAAACCAATGACTATTCATGATTCCGTAATTGAATCAATTACATACTGATTCCACAAATTTGAGGCATGTTATGGTAAAACTTCGTTTGAAACGATGTGGTAGAAAGCAACGTGCGACTTGAAGGACATGATCTGTTGTGGATTCTTATCTCCACCATTTTATAAAAAAAGGTGCTCTTGGCTCGACATCGTTTGTTCTGTTCTACTAGAACCACAATTTTGCGGGTTGTAATGTAAATAGTCTAAGATGGAGCTCGAGTAGAAATTCTTTCTTCATTTCATAAGGGCAAGGATCTAGGGTTAATATCAATGAATAAGTTGAAAGAGCTTCGTAAGTATATTTTTGACAAAGAAATCGAAAGGATCTAAAAAAAAAGTAAAATGGATTGGAATCGAGAAAATCTTTTCGACAAAACGTATATCGTGCGGGAATCCACCGTTTGTCTGATTCTTGGATATAACTCAATGAAAAAGGTATGTTGCTGCCATTTTGAAAGTATTAACAATCAACGAAGTAATGTCTAAACCCAATGATTCAAAGTAAAGATACAAAATTTCGTAACAAGGAAAAACCATTTCAATTTTCTCACCAACTAGATAAATTGAATCTATTTTGAATGAGACAAAAAAGGGGGGGTTCAAGACCACTCAAGAAATTCAATGCCAAAAGGGATTCTTTTGGACTAGATAAGAGTTCTTTCACTTGAGTTATGAGTAAAAAATATTTTTTTCAGGAAATCAAAAAAAAAGTACTGAATTCCTAGTTGGATTTTGAATTCCTTTTTTGAGACTTCTTCGCTATCAAATTATTTTTCTCGAGCCGTACGAGGAGAAAACTTCCTATACGTTTCTAGGGGGGGGTATTGTTCAGATAATCTATCCCAATGAGCCGTCTATCGAATAGTTGCAATAGATGTTCGGTCCCGAAGAGAGGGAAGAGATATTCGGAAAGTGGGTTTTTATGATCCGATAAAAAATCAAACTTCCTTAAATGTTCCTGCTATTCTATATTTCCTCGAAAGGGGCGCTCAACCTACAGGAACTGTGTATGATCTTTTAAAGAAGGCAGAAGTTTTTAAGTAACTTCAACTTAAGAAAAGAAATTTGAATTCCTAAAAAGAAAGACCGGGGGTGATTCCTATCTAGGTTATAGGTTTTTATAACCCCGTACTTTTATTTTTCTATTTTTTTTATCGATACCCCTTCTGCCTATGGAAAAATTATTCCATAGAGTGTAGTGCCAATCCAACACAAGCTTTTTCATTCATTTAGAATTTAGATTGAGTTTAATTGAATTGGATTTCTTTGAAATCCAATTTCATCTTTTTTTGAACATACATATTGACAAGAGTATATTGAACAAATATAATTCAATCTTAATAGATAGATCCCTTTTTCTGTCCTCCGCTCAATATATAATATAGGTTTTCTTTTTTACTTTTTATTGAATTTGAATTAGTAATTGGATTTATTGATTTGTTAGTATTAGAAAGTCTTCAGATTTTTTATTGGTAGATTCAAAAAAATCTAATTCTATATTAGAATATTAGAATTTGAAAAGCCAAAAGGGAGTTTTATAAATTCTAAGAATATATTTCTATATTATAGGATCTTTCATATAATTTCATATAATGAATGATCCTATAATGAATTAGAAAATCTATAGATCTTTATTTTAAAATGTCTAATCCAATCTATAATCTATAGAATATCGAAATGCAACCAAAACTAAAGAAATAAAATTCCAATAGTTGAACTTTGATAATTTTTTGATTCAAATGAATTGTTAATTCACTTTTTTGATTACGTTATACACTAGAATTTTTCTATTGTATTTGGATTTGATTCTGATCGTATCTACATATCCTTTTGGGGGTTGCTAACTCAACGGTAGAGTACTCGGCTTTTAAGTGCGACTAGGATCTTTTACACATTTGGATGAAGCAATAGATTCGTCCACATATATCATCAGTAAAGTTTGTGAGACCGCGACTGATCCTGACAAGAATGAATGGAAAAAAGAGCATGTCGTATCAATGGAGATTTTTTAGAATATTTGATTCTAATCAAATTTTGTTTGAATTGGAACAAAAAAAGGAATTCAACGTTGGGTCGATTGAATAAATGGATCGAGCCTTATGGCTCTAATTGTAACGAATTAAAAAGCAACGAGCTTCTTTTCGTCATTGGAATGATTACCTGCCCTAATTCAACGTTAAAAATGGATTGGTGACTGTCGCAGGGAAAGCTTTTTCCAGGAATGGATTATATCTTTTTTAGGCGAATCCTAATTATTAGCCAGTTTCCATCAGGAAATGAAAATGAATGTGTAGAAGAAACAGTATATTGATAAGGATACTTTTTTCAAAAATCAAAAGAGCGATTTGGTTGAAAAAATAAAGGATTTCTAACTATCTTCTATTAGATGGAAAAAATAGAGAGTCCATTAATAAGTTTATCTGTTTCCGAGGTATCTATATTTTTTGACTAGAATACCTTGTTTTGACTGTATCGCACTATGTATCATTTTAGAACTAAATAAACCCTCTACTTTCTTGACTGCGGTCTGATTTGAAATTCAATGGAGGAATTCAAAATAGATTTCAAACTAGATAGAGATTGGCAACACAATTTTTTATATCCACTGATATTTCAGGAATATATTTATGCATTTGCGCATGATCACGGTTTCGCTAGATCTTTTGGGATGGAAAATGTAGGTTATGATAAGAAATACAGTTTATTAATTGTAAAACGTTTAATTACTCGAATGTATCAACAGAATCATTTTCTTCTTTCTGCTAATGACCCTAACCCAAATGAATTTTTTGGGTATAAACATAAGAAGGATTTTGATTCTCAAAATATATCAGAGGTACTCGCTGTCGTTGCTGAAATTCCATTTTCTTTACGATTCGTATCTTCTCTGGAAGAAAAGGAAATATTCCAATCTAAGAATTTACGATCAATTCATTCAATATTTCCTTTTTTAGAGGACAATTTTTCACATTTAAATTATCTCTTAGATATAAAGATACCCTATCCTGTTCATCTGGAAATATTGATTCAAACTCTTCGTTACTGGGTTCGAGACGGCTCTTCTTTGCATTTATTACGATCCTTTCTGTATGAATATCAAAATTGGAATCGATTGATTGCTCTAAAGAAGATTTTTGCAAAAAGGAATCAAAGATTGTTCTTGTTCCTATATAATTCCCTTGTGTTTGA